CAAGTCAATGATGCATTACATTAATTATATTCATAAAATTTTTTCTAAAATAAGAAAAATCTCAAAATATTTAATTCTATTTTTTTCTTATTTCTTATTATTTTTTTCTTATTTCTTATTAATTTAATAAAAAAATAAAGTAAAAGCGGGTAGCGGGAATCGAACCCGCATCGTTAGCTTGGAAGGCTAGGGGTTATAGTCGACGTTGATTCATCATTTTTAACGTCTCTAATTCAAAACTGAACGTGAAACTTTGGTTTCATTCGGCTCCTTTATGGAAGATGTATAAATTCCTATATTAAGACATGAACGAAAAAAAAAATTCCACCCATAACATCTATGTCAGCTTTTCTGTCTGAATGTATTCAGAACAACCCGCTTTCTAGACGATCCCTATAGAAAAGAGGGGGATTATATTATAACAACCTTTCTAGTTACTTCGTTCTCTATTTCTATGTGAGAGAATCCTTAGGAAAAGCATTTTGTTTCTACCGAGCTAAAACAATTTGTCGATGTCTCTAGTAAACCAAAGTCATTGTTTAATAGCCATTTTGCTTCAATTTCCGTAATACAAATTCCAAATTAAAGATTTAGTTACGATTAGAAAGCCACTTTCTATCTTTATCCATGGATCCTTTACTCATACTTATTGAATTAGAAGTATTGATCTAATTAAAAAAAAAAATTATGTTTCGTAATCTCATAATCCAATTTTTCAATTTTTAATTGATTCTTGGATACAAATCACGAGAATGTATATTCTTCCTCGAATTTTTCATTGCGAGGTAAAGGATTAAATCCTTTTAAGAAATAAAGTTTTTGGTCGGAATGAAATATTAATCAAACCGAAAGACCCCTTAACTATATAAAGGATTATAGAACGAATCACACTTTTACCACTAAACTATACCCGCTACAATCCGATTATTGTATATAAATGAACCTTTTGTCGAACAAGAAAATGGGTCGTAATAAAAAGTGAAAAGAGTAAAAAGAAAGGATAGGATCATAAAATAATCATGAAAATTAGAGCGTTTACGTGTTGTATCAGAGAACCCAATGAGATTCGGAAAAGAGAATTCATTAAATTTCAATAACTAAAACTAAATAACAAGTGTTTTTTTGCCGGAGGTTTTTGACCTAGACGTCTCGACAAAACTACTTAAGCCATAACATACATGAAAATGTATTGTGCAAGAATCCACAGTTCCCTTTTTGTTATTTATTTACTTTACTAATTTACTAAAATAAAAGGAATAAAGAAAATAAAGAATAAATATAAAAAATTAAGATAAGAAACGACACTTTGATTCGATATCATTTGATTCTATATCATAGAAATCAAATGAGTTTTTATTTTTCCAATCGTAATAACAAGCAAGTATTTTAGTTTTCAAATAAAAAAAAAATTATTTATGATTCGTTGGAACAATAAATGGCGGGCCCGGCCTGGTCAGTACTTAGCCGGGCCGTGGAACTAAAAAGCACTCTCGGATGAAAAAAAATATTATGAAGGGCTCTTTCAATCCTTATTTTTTATAATGTAACATAGTATTATCCTTTTTCAATTGGGAGGAGAGATGGCTGAGTGGACTAAAGCGTCGGATTGCTAATCCGTTGTACGAGTTTTTCGTACCGAGGGTTCGAATCCCTCTCTTTCCGTTTTTGTTGATGACTTGGTATTTTCTTTCGAATTTTTCGCGAGCTCTTTTTATTTTTAATAGTTAAAAATGTGTAATAGATAAAATCCTACTAAGAACATTTTAAAATCAAGCAAGGAAAACCTTATCTTTTATTCTTCACGTCCAGGATTACGTCCTGGATCATTAGACAGGAATCCGAAAATAAAGAGAGAAACAAAGAATATCACTACCGTGTAAACAAATAGTTTGAGAGTAAGCATTACATAATCTCCAAGATTTTTTTTAGTAAAAAAGAGAATAGATTCTCCGTTTTTATACCGCATACCCTACTATTTTGATTTTTTATTTTGACACCAAGAAATAAAGTGGGGTGATCCAGATTTTTCGCGGTTGTACAAGAATTTCAATATTTGAATTGAGGGTGTAAGACTTATCTGATCTTATCAATTCTTTTCTTTGAATTTTTTTTTTTTCAATAAATCATGAATTTGTCTAGACATTATTAAATTAAAGATATCATCGAAAACTTACAGCAGCTTGCCAAACAAAGGCTAAGAGAAAAAAAAACAGGGGTATTACTGGCATAACATCTACGATTGGATTTAAAAAAGCGTAGGCCTCGGGCAATTTGGCGACGAAAAAACTACTTGAATAAAGAGCAGAATTAAGACAGATACAGATCAAACTAAATATATTAAGCATAACAAACATTTTGTTCTTGAGGATAATTGTATTTTATTTATTTTGATTGAGTTATTAATAAATTGAGTTTTTTATTATTTTATTATTATAAATATGTTATTATTCATAGAAAAGAAAAATGAATAAAAAGAAAATAAGATAGACCAAAAAACTTTCTTTGATTTGAACTCACCCAATCAAAAATCTTTCAATTCTCAAATCAAAAGAGAATAGAATAAACCATACTTTCATACAATATCTTAATTGAATTATATGTAATGATCAATAAATTCTGTTTAATTCTACGTCTACATGTATAAAAATTCTAGTAATCTATTTTATAGATAATAGATATTTAGACTTGAGTTGACGAACAACCAGTACCAATATTAGTGTTTATTAGTGTCGACTAGAAATGGGGCGTGGCCAAGTGGTAAGGCAACGGGTTTTGGTCCCGCTATTCGGAGGTTCGAATCCTTCCGTCCCAGAACATAACTGACCCACGATCATTTTATTAATCTATAATTTTATTAATCTATAATAAAAAATAAAATATATATCTATATCATAATCTATATCATAATAAAATATATCAAAATAAAGATTGTCTTTTCGACCAGTCTTCCGTTTAGGAGTATAATATTGTTATAGAATGCGATTCTTAATTTCTTTTTTTTTTTTTTTTTTTATTAATCATATCTTTTTCACAAATTTAATCGAGTTCAAATAACACGCATATGAAACGAAATTTGGATTTGTTAAATATTACAGATTTTACAATATGAAATATGAAAAAATAACAACCTAAATCTTCAATCTTTCCTTACATCAGTCTTTTTTTTTTATTAATCATTGATGGTTTAATCCAATATGGATTTATCTTTCTCTTAATGATGATAAAAAGCGAATGGTACTTACTGTAAAACCTTATGCAAATAATGATTATTAGGGTAGGAAACTATTCAATCAATTAAATCTTTTTAATGATTTCTTATGAGTTCTTGGTATTCTAAGAAGTGTGAAATTGTTGAATTTATCCTATCACGTTACTTGAAGATAGAGATTCAAAATAACTTGTTTATTCGTGTTTATTTATTCATGTTATGTTAGTTATAATTAAAAAAATAATTATAAACAATGGGGTTAAATTGATTGAATTCTTGTTGAGACTTCGTCATACATTATCCATTCTTCATATAGAAGAAAAAAGTATAGATTATTATGTACCGACCGAACCGATGATTATTCACGATTCCATAATTGAATCAATTACATACTGGTTCCAAACTGAAGGAATGTTATGGTAAAACTTCGTTTAAAACGATGTGGCAGAAAGCAACGTGCGACTTGAAGGACATGATCAGCTGTGGATTCTTACATCCACCACTTTTTTATATTATATAGGAACGAAAGTGCTCTTGGCTCGACATCATTTGTTCTGTTCCACTGGAACCCTCATTTTTGAGAGTGTTGCCATGTAAATAGTACACGATGGAGCTCGAGTAGAACGTATTGATTAATTTCTCAAGGGCAAGAATCTAAGGTTAGTATCGATCAATAAATTGGAACAACTTCGTAAGTCTATTTTAGATATATAAATCTAAAGGATCCAATTCGATAAAATTTAAAAGTTAATTTTGTTGGAATTGGTAAAACTCTTTTGATCAAATCAAAAGTAAAGTGTATTACGTAGGAATCAACCATTCATACGATTCTTTGATAGAAAGAAATCACAAAAAATGGTATGTTGCTGCCGTTTTGAAACGATTTAAAGATCACCGAAGTAATGTCTAAACCCAATGATTCAAGGCAAAGATAAAGATCCTGGAACAAGGAAATACCGTTTTCAATTGTCTCAACAACCAGATCATATTTAAGAATCAAAATAGATTCTAAAGGAGACAGACAAAAAGGGTTAGAGACCACTCAATAAATTTAATACCTAAAAGGTTTCTTTTGAGTTATTTGAGAGTTATTCAACTTGAGTTATGAGGATACAAATATTTTTTTTTTTTTGGGGGGGGGGRAAGACTAAGAAAAAGTATTTAAACTAAAATCAATAATATAATGAATTTGATGATTTTATGGATCTATTTGATATTATGATTCTATACATAGACATAATTTAGAATTTTCTCGAGCCGTACGAGGAGAAAACTTCTTATACGTTTCTAGGGGGGGGGGTATTGTTCATCTATCCCAATGAGCCATTTATCGAATCGTTGCAATTGATGTTCGATCCCGACGAGAGGGAAGAGATCTTCGTAAAGTGGGTTTTTATGACCCGATAAAGAATCAAATCTATTTAAATGTTCCGGCTATTCTATATTTCCTTGAAAAAGGTGCTCAACCTACAGGAACTGTTCATGATATTTCAAAAAGGGCGGGGGTTTTTACGGAACTTCGCCCTAATCAACAAATATAATTCAATTAATGAAATAAAAAAAATGTGGATGATTTGTATATAGCCTTGTATAACCTTTTTGTTTCTTTGCTATTTCCTCTTTTGTTCTATTTATATCATACTAAATTATATCTATATCATACTAAATTTATTATTGTTACTATAAAAGAGTGTCTTTTATAACGACAAAAATCTATTTCTATTTTATTGATATAAATTTTATTGATATATATAAAATAGATAGAAAAAGATTAAGTGAATAAATAAATGAAGTAATCGGGTCTATAAATATAAAATTTTGAGATTACTGTCAATGAGTTAAGGAACAAATAAAAAAACACAAAGGATTTCACTTGCTTATTTTAGTGATTAGTGAATAGTGAATAAACCTCATTTTTTACTTAATTTATTTTTCCACCAATATTGTATCAATGTTGTGTTGTATAGAAATATTCTATATAGTGCCAATCCAACACAAGTCCTTAGTTTTTTGTTTTCTTATTTTTTCTTATAATTCTAATTGTCTAATTGATTGGAATTGTTAGTTATATTTATAAATTGTTTTTTCTTTTGTATTCTTTTCTCAACATTCATATTGACAACAGTGTATCAAATAAATATAATCCGATCGTGGATAAAAGGATCCATTTATATCTCCGTCCCATAGCTTTTATTTCATTCAAATAATGGGTTCTTGTATTTTCTGTGATACAAGAAGTCTTTTTTTGATTAAGATTAAACTCAATAAAAATCTATATATACTATAGAATTAATGGATGACATAAGAGACAAGGAGCTATTTATAAATATTTTACTTTATCCCTATTTTTATCTGAGAATTTTTTCATCGGATCTGTTCATTTTTATTATGTTCAGAATCTAATCAATTAGAATTTTAAAAATTTTTGCTATTTTAATGTTTTGATTGGTTTGGATTGCGTTGTGCAATTCAATCTTTTTTTTATTGAGATTCCGATTGTATCTACACATTCTAATTATTTTATTTGGGTTGCTAACTCAACGGTAGAGTACTCGGCTTTTAAGTGCGGCTAGCATCTTTTACACATTTGTATGAAGCAAAAGATTCGTCCATACCATCGGTAGAGTTTGTAAGACCACGACTGATCCTGAAAGGAATGAATGGAAAAAGCAGCATGTCGTATCAATGGATAATTCTAAGAATATTTCATTCTTACCGAATAGGTCCAAAACCTTATTTAAATTGTTTGAATTCTTGTCGTGTAATAAAAAAAATGAATTTGGTCGAGTGAATAAATGGGTAGAGCCCTACTACGGTTCCAATTATAGGGAAACAAAAAGTAATGAGCTTCTGTTCTTAATTTTTGAATGATTACCCGATCTAATTAGACGTTAAAAATATATTAGTGCTTAATACGGGAAAAACTTTTCCCATGAGTGGATTATAAATTTCTTATGAGTCCTAATTATTAGCTATTACCCATTATGGGGTAGAGATAAATGTGTAGAAGAAGGCAGTATATTGATAAAGATTTTTCAAAATCAAAAGAGCGATTGGATTGAAAAAATAAAGGACTTCTAACCATCTTGTTACCCTAGAATGAACATAAATCAATTAGATGGAAAAAGAGAGGCTAGAGAGTCTGTTGATGAGTCTTACTTGTTCCGAGGTATTTTCTTACTATAATACCTTGTTTTGACTGTATCGTACTATGTATCATTTGATAACCCAATAAATCACCTATTTCTTTTCTTGTTCAAATAAAAAATGGAAGAATTTCAAGGATATTTAGAACTAGATAGATATCAGCAACATGACTTCCTATACCCACTTATCTTTCGGGAGTATATTTATGCACTTGCTCATGATCATGGTTTAAATAGATCGATTTTGTTGGATAATGTAGGTTATGACACTAAATATAGTTTACTAATTATAAAACGTTTAATTAGTCGAATGTATCAACAGAATCATTTGATAATTTCCGCTAATGATTCTAACCAAAATAAATTTTTTGGGTACAACAAAAATTTGTATTCTCAAATGATGTCGGAGGGATTTGCAGTCATTGTGGAAATTCCGTTTTCCCTACGATTAGTATCTTCCTTAGAGGCGACAGAAATCGTAAAATCTTATAATTTACGATCAATTCATTCAATATTTCCTTTTTTAGAGGACAAATTCCCACATTTAAATTATGTATCAGATGTACTAATACCCTACCCCATTCATCTGGAAATCTTGGTTCAAACCCTTCGCTATTGGGTGAAAGATCCCTCTTCTTTACATTTATTACGACTCTTTCTTCACGAGTATTCTAATTGGAATAGTCTTATTACTCCAAAAAAAATTATTTTTTCAAAAAGTAATCCACGATTATTCTTGCTCCTATATAATTCTCATGTATGTGAATACGAATCCATTTTACTTTTTCTTCGTAATCAATCTTCTCATTTACGATTAACCTCTTCTGGTATCTTTTTTGAGCGAATACATTTCTATGAAAAAAAAAAAGATCCTGTAGAAGAAGTCTTCGTTAATGATTTTCCGGCCGCCATCTTATGGTTCTTCAAGGATCCTTTTATGCATTATGTTAGATATCAAGGAAAATCTATTCTGTCTTCGAAGGATACCCCTCTTCTGATGAATAAGTGGAAATATTATCTTGTCAATTTATGGCAGTGTCATTCTTATGTGTGGTCTCAACCAGGAAGGATTTATATAAACCAATTATCCAAGCATTCCCTTGATTTTTTGGGTTATTTTTCAAGTATGCGACCAAACCTTTCGGT